CGGAGGTTCGAATCCTTCCGTCCCAGAGCATATCCATTCTATCAGAATAAAGATTCTGTTTTTGAAAAACTTTCTGTTTAAAGGTCTAATATTGGATAGAATTTGATTCTTGTTTCTGATTTTTAATGATTCAGAGAAGAATCATATCTTTTTGCACAAACTGAACTGAATCGAGGTTAAATGACATGCAGATGTAACTGGATCTATTTGTGATCCAGGTAAGATGGGAACAGAGATTACAAGAGTTTGAATTCAAAAAAAAAGTCGGGCGGGCTTTTCATAATATGCGCATTCCCTTCCCATTGATATTGAGGGAAGTTAGTTACTTAGAAAAACCTTACGCCCCATATTGACTTTTTATTTGAAAATTTTCAATGATTCATTTTGAATTGTAATGCGAAAGAAAAGTCCCTATATTCCCTATCTCTTATTCTCTATCCCTTAAATGAGGTAGCCCCATTATTAATTCTCTGTGAATCAAAGATTTGTGATCCCTTACCCTAAATGTTAAAATTTAAATATTTAACATAGAATATCCATAACAGTAACAATTGTTCAGTCTGTCTGATAGATATGAAAACCCCTGATTCTTTCGATTCTTATTTTATCAATCAGATGAAAGAATAAGGACCTCAATCTTCCCTTACATCAGTCTTTTTTATCCATTTCACGAAAAAAAAGAAATTGTATTTATTGTTCGATCTATCTATCTGCTTTAAATCATTGATGATTCAATTCGAAAAGAAACAGCGATTTCTCTCTCTTATGATGATCAAATGTGGTTCTTACTGTAAAACTTTATTCAAATAATGATGTCAAAGTAGGAAACTTTTTCAATTATAAATATTTTTAAACTTTTTTTAATGATTCCTTATGAGTTGAATCTTTGGTACTCGAAAAAGTGTGAGATTGGTAAATCTATCCTATTGAGTCACTTAAAGATGCAAATTCAAAAAGAATTCATTTATTCGTGTTATTTATGTTATTTTGTTTTGTTATTTTTTTTTTTTTATAAAAAAATGTTGCATTCATACAATAAAATATCGAGCTAAATTGAATTCTTGTTGAGACTTCTTCAGAAAAATATCTACCCATCTATATAGAAGAAGAAAAGTATAGATTACTATGTACCGGCTAAACCAATGACTATTCATGATTCCATAATTGAATCATTTCCATACCGGTTCCAAATTAGAGGAATGTTATGGTAAAACTTCGTTTGAAACGATGTGGTAGAAAGCAACGTGCGACTTGAAGGACACGGTCCGTTGTGGATTCTTACATCCACCATTTTATATAGGAATGAAAGTGCTCTTAGCTCGACATCGTTTGTTCTGTTCCATTAAAACCCCTCTTTTTTTATTGGGTTGTAATGTAAATAGTACATGATGGAGCTCGAGTAGAAAGTATTGATTCAGTTCTCGGGGGTAAGGATCTAGGGTTAATGCCAATCAATAAATTGGAACAACTTCGTCAGTATATCTTTGATATAGAAATCGAAAGGATCCAATTCGAGCAAGTTTCCAATTCAAAAGGAAAATTTGTTGAAATTGATAAAAATCTTTCGATCCAAAGTGTATCGTGCGGGAATCAACTGTTCGTATGATTCTTTGATAGAAATAAAAAAAAAAAGGTATGTTGCTGCCATTTTTCATTTTGAAAGGATTAAGGATCGTCGAAGTAATGTCTAAACCCAATGATTCAAAATAAAGGTAAAGGATCCCAGAACAAGGAAACACCATTTCAATTGTCTCAATAACTGGATCAGAATGAAGAATCAAAATAGGTTTTAAACGAGACAAACAAAAAGGGGGTTAAAGACCACTCAATAAATGAAATAAATGTCTAAAGATTTTTCTTTGAGCTATTTGAGAGTTATCCAACTTGAGTTATGAGTACAAATGATTTTTTTTTTTCTTTTTCAGGAAGGAAGAAAAAAAAAGGACTTAAATTATAGTCTAATTGATTTGATGATTTTATGGACCCATTTGCCATTCGAATTCTATACTAGAATTCTATACATCAATATAACTTCGAATCATTTTTTCTCGAGCCGTACGAGGAGAAAACTTCCTATACGTTTCTAGGGGGGGTATTGTTCATCTACATCTATCCCAATGAGCCGTCTATCGAATCATTGCAATTGATGTTCGATCCCGAAGAGAAGGAAGAGATCTTCGGAAAGTGGGTTTTTATGATCCGATAAAGAATCAAACTTATTTAGATGTTCCTGCTATTCTATACTTCCTTGAAAAGGGTGCTCAACCTACAGGAACTGTTCATGATATTTTAAAGAAGGCGGAGGCTTTTAAGGAACTTCGTTCTAATCAAATAAAATTCAATTAAGGAAATACCCAAAAAATAAGGGAGGGAGTGGTGACTTGTATATAGCTTTGTATAACTTTTCTCTACTCTTTTTTTTATTTCCCCTTCTCTTGCTCTATTCATACCTATTTATCATTACTCCCATAGAATCCCATGTTCTATAACGACAAAACCC